TTCGCCATATGAAATAGGAATATTAAGTAATAATAGCATGGCACTTCGAATTCGATATGAGAAATTTTTTTTTTCAAAACATTAGATTATATATCGAAAGAGTAGTATGAAATTAGTATAAAATAAAGGGTATTCTCGATTTTACCTTATTTATAGGTGACCATTACCATTTCAGCGTCACAAACTTTTTTGTTTTCACAACAGAAAACTTTTAACAATATTTATGTTATTGTTATGAAAGAGTACGAAAAAAAAAAAGAAACTTTGGGATTGCTGAATCAAAGACGAGATAAATATATAAAAAGCAACGGAGCCATCATAGTATTTTTTAACTGCTCCGAAAGGAAGGATGGTAATTGGATCGTTTGCCGATCTGAATCGGATAAACCCTATATCTATATTTTTTCTCTTTCTTCGATGGAAATGGAAGGTAAAGTGAATTCCATTGTATAGCCGTATGCAATGCGCAAAAGATGCCTGTACGGTTGCTCAATTCTATCTTTCTTTTTTTATTATTCTTTATCTCTTCTCCTCACCAGATAGAGGAACCATTTGTTATATTATCAGGGTAATGATACATCAACCTGCGAGTTCTTTTTATGAGGCACAAACGGGAGAATTTATCCTGGAAGCAGAAGAACTACTGAAACTGCGCGAAACCATCACAAGAGTTTATGTACAAAGAACGGGCAAACCCCTATGGGTTGTATCCGAAGATATGGAAAGGGATGTTTTTATGTCAGCAACAGAAGCCCAAGCTCATGGAATTGTTGATCTTGTAGCGATTGAATAAAAAAAAATAGCAGTAAGTTTAAGCAAATCGCCGATTTGAGATTTTATCTTCTTACTTATTACCGGGTTTAATAATATTCTATTCATCTATTAAATAGAGAAGTAATTCATAATCATCCGGTTAGGATCGATCTAAACCAGCCCATTTATTATGTATACGATTCAACATGCCAACTATTAAACAACTTATTAGAAACACAAGACAGCCAATCAGAAATGTCACGAAATCCCCCGCTCTTGGGGGATGTCCTCAGCGTCGAGGAACATGTACTAGGGTGTATGTGCGACTCGTTCCGATCACCATTGGTAGAAAAAAGGGAAAGAAATTTTCCAGTATCAATGATCAGTACTATTGAATAGTATAAAATGGAAGGAAGAAGGTCGTTCACTATCTATATATCGAAAACTAAAAAAAAAAAGATCTATTCAATTCTTCTATTGTATATGAAATTTATGGTTTCCGATGAGAAAAAATTCCTCATTGGTAACAAATAGTTATTCATTAAGCGGGGAAATCCTATTTTCAAAGCCGAAATCTTATGCCTATACTCTTGCAAAAACGGACTAAGAGGGTCAGCTACCCCATCCAATCTTCATAATTAAATACCGTTACTGTATAGGTAGATCTCGTTGTGAAAGACCTATTACTAGATAATTCATGGGTAGAGCCGAAGAACGGAAACTGTACAACTCGCTAATAGCATTGATTAAATGAAGTAAGGGACTCCGGTATATATAGAGGACCTCACCGTTTAAGACATAACCATAGAAACGATGGAATCCACTATTTCGTTATTCATTTCTATTTATTCCTTTTTTCTGTTTTTTGATACCTAGTATCAATACTCGTTTCGAGGTGAAATGCCTAAAAGAAAAGACAAATCGTGGTCGGGAAGGTTATAGTAGCAAAAGCCATTGGAATTTTTATTTTATACATTGGAAGAATCCGTTTTGTTATTAATAAACTAGGAAAAGGAAAAAGAATAACTGAAAGAAAGGAAATCAATTAGTTATTCATGAAAGTTTCATTTATTCAATGACTAGAATTAGACGAGGATATATAGCTCGGAGACGTAGAACAAAAATTCGTTTATTTGCATCAAGCTTTCGGGGGGCTCGTTCAAGACTTACTCGAACAATTATTCAACAGAAAATAAGATCTTTGGTTTCGTCTCATCGAGATAGAGATAGGAAAAAGATAGATTTTCGTCGTTTGTGGATCACTCGGATAAATGCAGTAATTCGCGGGAATAGAGTATCCTATAGTTATAGTAGATTAATACACAATCTGTACAAGAGACAGTTGCTTCTTAATCGTAAAATACTTGCCCAAATAGCTATATTAAATAGGAATTGTCTTTATATGATTTCTAATGAGATCAGATCATAAAATAAAAAAGGAAATTGTAAGGAATTTGTCAGAATATTTTAAATGGAGTTCGCTGGAGAATGAACTCCGGGAAGGTAGAGTAGAAATTAGTATGATAAAGAGAATATGATAAAGTCGTTCAAAATTAAATGAGCGAATATGTCCAATATCCAATAAAAAAAGATTTCTTCTTCTTCCCCAATTTTTTTTCTTACGATTTTTCGAACAAAATATCAATCTGTGTTTGAGTTCGGATTTTTATTTGGGTTCAATTGAGGAGTAAAGTAAGTCTACTTTTTTTTATTTATTTATGGTTCTAAGACCAGTAGCTCCGGCGGTCGACTCGCTTCTTTCAAATTGTTTCTCATTATTAAGAAAAGGTAACAAAGATAAAATACGAGCTTGTTTTATAGCAATAGTAATTAATCGTTGTTGTTTTAAGGTTAATCTATTTACCCGTCTAGATAATATTTTTCCTTGTTCACTAATAAATCGACTAATTAAACTCATGTTTCTATAATCAATTCGATCCCCCGATTGGATCGGGGGCAAACGCCTACGAAAAGATCGCTTGGATTTAAGAAAGAGTCGCTTGGATTTTTCCATGGTTTGTTTATTTCTTATCCTCAAAATCCTATTTCAATTTGATCCAAAAAGATTTCCAATTCAAAATATAGGATTTGATTTGGCTTTTTTTTTAGTTAGTTATATTATGTTAACTAAAATGAAAATATATAAAATAATATGGTATATATAGAATATGTCCTTTTCGTGTTACTTGTAAGAGTGACACACAGGCACTTGATTCGAGTTATTTCTTTATCTCCCCGTGAATCGTATGTTTGTAACAATAGGGACAGAATTTTCTCAATTCCAATCGACTAGGCGTATTGTGTCGATTCTTTTGAGTAATATATCTGGAAACACCCCTTGATTCCTTATTAAGACCGTTTCTAACACAGTTGGTACATTCTAAAATAACCGTTACTCGGACATCTTTACCCTTGGCCATGAACCTCCTTTGCGTTTTTGATTCAACCAATTCTTCTACTTTCCGCGAAAAAAGGAAGGAAAAAAGAAATAAAAAAATAAGAAGTAAAACAACAAACTAATATTTAGGTATATTTTGAATCGAATTCGATTCAATGTACAGTATTTTATTAAAAGATCTTGTATGATCTTCTTGCCCTAGACACATTTCTGTTCTCACAATATTATTTCTAATTCGATTTTTTCTAAAAAAAAAAAGAAAAGAGGGGGAGGGATTAGTCACAAATCTTTTGATTCTATCTCTAATCTTCTTCACCCCTTCTCATGTCAATAACTAGAACGAAAAAAAAGGGAATGTCAACGCATCCGGAAATAAACGATTGATCTCTATCAAAAGACCTGCTAAAGCCCCAAACCATAGAGTACTTAGTACCGGTGCCACGGAAAGATATGTTTTTAGATCTCGCATTTTAAATCCTCCTTCTTTATTCTTTTTATTTATTTATTGTATTATTTATTGTAATGCCTAATGTTAATACATATATGATCCGATATAATATATATGTAAGTAGTTAAGGACCGCTTGTATTTTATTTGTACACGGAATTCCTAATTCCAATTGAAATCTACAATGATTCGGTAGATAAGATTTTCCTTTTCTTAAAACCGAAAAAGACGTCCCTTCCGACTGAGCATTCCCAAAAAATATTCCCTTTTTTAGTTATTTTTTCTTTTTACGATGAGTTTCATATTCATGTGTATATAAGCCTTCTATTATTATTATATGTTACATGAGAATAAATGTTACATGAGAATAAAAAAAAGAAATGGCAAGATAACTTGGATATATCAATGGAGAAAATAAGGATTTTGAAAACAAGACAGGGATTCTATAAAATGACACTGTAGACCAATTGAAAGGGATGTAGCGCAGCTTGGTAGCGCGTTTGTTTTGGGTACAAAATGTCACGGGTTCAAATCCTGTCATCCCTACCTATTACTTCTCGTCTGAGCAGTAACGAGGGATTTCTTGAAATCGATTAAAATCAGGCATCCATAATCTTTATCTTTTTTATATTATATCATATTCTATATGATAGTCTTATGTATACAAGATGTATTCGGGTTAGAAAAAAAATCCTCTTCTTTTTTTTTCGTTTTAGCTAGTGTGATAATGATAAGAAGATAAGAAAGCGCTCTTAGTTCAGTTCGGTAGAACGTGGGTCTCCAAAACCCGATGTCGTAGGTTCAAATCCTACAGAGCGTGATTCCATTCTTGGTTAGGTTAGTCCCAAAATTACAATTAAATAATTGAACAATTAAATAATTGAACAGTAATCTTAATTTGACCTCCTTTGGATTAAAGAAAAGAGGAGAGGAGGTCAATTAAAAAAAAGATGTTAATTAATTTAATCAAAGATCCAACTGATCACCACGTCTGTATTGTAAATATGCAGTTACAAATAATCCAGCTAAAGTAATAGGAATTAGACCTAAGACAATTCCAAATAGAAAAACTTCAATCATTTCCATTTTTTTGAAAGGGAAAAAGGAGAGGTAATATCTATCCCTACATATTAATCCGCATTGCTCATGAATCTCAATGACCACTAATTGGAAATTGACTCTCTAAGGAACTATAGAGTCTATGAATACCACAGAAAGATTTCTTTTTATGCGTTGTGTTCATTCAATTAATTTCAAATAAGTCGTATCTTGGTCAGACCAATAAAGAGAGCTGAGGTTATAGTTAAAGCTGCTAGTAGAAAACCGAAATAACTAGTTATAGTAAGCATGAAGATGAAGGAGTTAAATGAAATGTGTTCTTTTTATCCATATGTTTATAAAG